AGGTTTTAGATTTTGCTGAGAATTTTGGGTAGTTGTAGTAGTACATGTATATAATATATACAGTTTTTGTATATAAAATGGATACACTTACGGTCAATTAGTGTCCATTACCGTATGGTTTAAAATCATACATACCAGCACTTGTTAGTTTAACTAAATCTCGACTTTTGGGGTTTGGCGAGACCAAATTTAGTTTTAACAGAAGAGTTGCTGGTAAGGGGGGTAGGGGGGTTTGCTGAAAAAAAATTTTTTATTAATTCATGTGGGAGTGGGTGTAGGCGTGTGTGTACACGTGTGTGTGTGTGTGGGAGTGGGTGTAGGCGTGTGTATACATACGCAAGTGTGTGTGTGTGCGGGAGTGGGTGTAGGCGTGTGTGTACACGTGTGTATACATACGCAAGTGTGTGTGTGTGCGGGAGTGGGTGTAGGCGTGTGTGTACACGTGTGTATACATACGCAAGTGTGTGTGTGTGTGGGAGTGGATACGGGCATGTTCATACACGAGTGTATGTATATGTGTATACATACACAAGTGTGTGTGTGGGGGAGTGGGTATGGGCGTGTACATGTACTTGTGTGTGTTTGTGTACACTTGTATATACATGTGTTCGTTATGTAATGCATGTATATACTTGTGTATGCTTTAATACACTGCCGAGTGATGAATTCGTGTTCATTTCTTTGGTGCATGTACGCGCGGTAGGGGATTTTCCCCTATTTTTGGGAAAAAAATCTTTCGTTTGGCGTTTTTTATGCCTTGCGACCATTGACTGGAAGCCGAAAAATAACCGCCGGGGTCCGGATCCCACGTGCATTTTTAGCCCAATCAGCAATAATCTTGAATGCTACAGACTGTTAGGTGAATGAGGTCACCGACGAAAAAAAAATTAAAAAAGTCCAGACGCCTTTAAGAGAGGGGATGCTATGGTTATGAGGAGACTAGGACGCAAACCTTTCAACCAAAGGCCTTGGAAAAAGTGAGGAGGGAAATTCTTAATGTGATGTCCTTGATCTTCCCCACCAGAGGTATTGGAAAAGGTGAGGAGTGGTGCAACCTGTTGTGATGACCTACGAAGCTGGTAATAATACGTACTTTTACAAGGGTTGAGGACGCCTCGGGCTATGCAGGGTTAAGAGATGATATGCAAAGGTACACATATGTGTAAAAAATTTTAGAAAATTTTCCGCTACGAAATTCAGGGGGCAATTCGAGTAATGCTCGATAAACATAGCGATAGCTAAAGTCCGGGTCCGTGGGTGTTTTTGAGGGACGGGAAATAAGGAGTGAACACTGAAAAAATTGAAGTTATGGAAGAGCGTGAATATTAACTCATCGTTTAAAGATGCAGTAGATCTGTGATGGTAGAGGAAGATAAATATATGCCGGCGGAGCCGGCATATACCTTTTTTTTCGGCTGAGGGAAATGGGGTTGGTTATTGTAGAAGATTGCTGCTTATTGTTAGGTAACAAAGCCAACGGAGTTGGCTATTGTAGAAGATTGCTGCTTGATTGTCAGGCAACAAAGCCAACGGAGTTGGCTATTGTAGAAGATTGCTGCTTGATTGTTAGGCAACAAAGCCAACGGAGTTGGCTATTGTAGAAGATTGCTGCTTGATTGTCAGGCAACAAAGCCAACGGAGTTGGCTATTGAAGAAGGATTGCTGCTTAATTGTTAGGCAACAAAGCCAACGGAGTTGGCTATTGAAGAAGGATTGCTGCTTAATTGTCAGGCAACAAAGCCAACGGAGTTGGCTATTGAAGAAGGATTGCTGCTTAATTGTCAGGCAACAAAGCCAACGGAGTTGGCTATTGAAGAAGGATTGCTGCTTAATTGTCAGGCAACAAAGCCAACGGAGTTGGCTATTGTAGGGGGGTTACTGTTGGGGAGATCAAAAGGTAGTTTAATTAAAATGCTAGTTTTGGGGGCTAGCGATGGAAGCGAAGGCTTCTTCTTTTGATGTTTTAAGGGGAGGAAGTTCCCCGTCTCTGGCTTACAAGACCAGTGCTTTGTGGCTAAGCTATTAAAACTATCATTTTATTAGTTTATTTTCTAAGAGGGCGATGAAAGGCATGATTAGAAGGAATAGGCCAAAATATAGGGTTGATGCGATTTGTCCGATGATAATGAATGGCTGTTCTACTGGTTGGGCTCCAATTCAGGTTAAAATTAGGATGTTGGTAATAATAAGTCAGAATGTTAGCTGTGATAGCGGGCGGAAGGTTATAGCTTGTTGTTTAGATGCGTGGAGTGATGGGATTAGTACAAGGATTAGTACTGAGAATAACAGAGCTAACACACCCCCGATTTTGTTCGGGATTGAGCGGAGGATTGCGTAAGCAAATAGGAAGTACCACTCGGGTTTAATGTGTGGTGGGGTTACTATTGGGTTAGCGGGGTTGAAGTTTTCTGGGTCTCCTAGCAGGTCTGGTGATAGTAGGGCGAGGGTTGCTAAAATTGTTGTGAAGATGGAGGCCCCCAGGAGATCTTTGTATGTGTAGTAGGGGTGAAATCGGATTTTGTCTGTGTTTGATGAGATGCCTAGTGGGTTATTAGACCCTGTTTCATGAAGGAACAGAAGGTGAATTATTATAATACCGGCAAGTCCAAATGGGAGGGCAAAGTGTAGTGTGAAGAATCGTGTAAGAGTGGCATTGTCAATAGCAAAGCCCCCTCAGGTCCACTGTACAATAGCAGTTCCGATATATGGGAAGGCAGAGGAAAGATTGGTGATGACTGTTGCCCCTCAGAATGATATTTGTCCTCATGGAAGGACATATCCTAGAAAGGCCGTGGCTATAAGCATCAGTAAGAGTACAACTCCGGAGTATCATGTTTTTTTAAGTGTGTAGGAGCCATAGTACAAGCCTCGTCCAATGTGGGCGTAGATGCAGAAGAAGAACATGGAGGCCCCGTTGGCGTGTAGGTTTCGTAGCAGTCATCCATATTGTACATCTCGGCAGATGTGTGCAACTGATGAGAATGCCAAGGAGATGTGGGGGGTGTAATGCATGGCTAGGAAGATCCCGGTTATAATTTGTACGATCAGGCAGAGTCCCAGTAGGGAGCCGAAGTTTCATCATGAGGATAGATTTGGGGGTGTGGGTAGGTCAATTAGGGAGTTGTTTAGGATTTTAAGGAGCGGGTGAGTTTTTCGTGTGGTCATTAGGTTTTTGTAGTTGAATAACAACAAGGGTTTTTCAGGCCTTAGGTTCTGGTTAGTGTCCAGATAAAAATAATGTCCTATTTAGTCTTTGTCTTTTTTATGTGCTTGATTTTAACATTGGTGTGGGTTGCGTCAAATCCCTCTCCTTATTATGGTGCGGCGGGGTTGGTAAGTTCGGCTGTAGTGGGGTGTGGTGTTTTAGTTGGGGTGGGGTACTCGTTTATTTCTTTAGTACTTTTTTTAATTTATCTAGGGGGGATGTTAGTGGTGTTTGTTTATACTGTAAGTCTGGCAGCGGAGCCACATCCTGAAGCACTGGGAAGTCGGGCTGGAATTTACTTTTTAGGTTATTTTTTTGCATTCGTGTTGTTGGGGAGTGTGATTGTTGGGGGGTGGGATGTAGTTGGATTAAATTTGGAGGTTCGTACTTCATCTGGGATGTGCTTAGTTAATATTGATTTTATCGGAGTTCCTTTGTTGTATTCTTGAGGGGGGTTTGATTTGTTGATTTGTGGGTGAGCCTTGTTGTTAGTATTATTTGTTGTGCTGGAATTAACCCGTGGGTTATTTCGTGGGGGTCTTCGTTCAATTAGAAAGGGGTTGGTATTGTTATTGAGGCTGCAATAGTAAGGGTCACAATGAATGTTGTTAGATAGGCCTTAATGAGGCCTTTTTGTGCCGTTGTTTTTTTAATAGGGGCCAGGGTTGTATAGGCTAATCCTTGGGGGCCTGTTTTTTCTAGTCAGGTAATGTCATGGAGGTTAGTTGTTTGTCCTAATTTTAGGGGAAATTGGGAGAGATTTCGGTGAAGTATGTTGAAGAAGCCGAGCTGGTTGGAGAATAGGTGGAGCGAGGTTGGCTTGTACGGGAGAGTTAGGGATGTCTGTTTGGCGATTTCTAAGGCGGTGGCTAATCCTATTGCTGTGACTAGAAGGGCTAGGAGTTTTAAGTCTGTGGGCATTGTTAGTACGGGTGTTTTTGTTGGGAGTATTGTTGTTGACAAGATTAGTCCGGCAAGAATGCTGCCCAAGGTTAGGCGGATTATTGAGTTTATAAGGGCCGGGCTATTCTCGTTTGTTGGAGTCAGGGCTTGGGTTCGTGGGGGGCTTATTTGTACATAGAAGACGATCCGTAGGCTATATACTGCGGTTAGTATTGTTGCGATGATTGTAAGTAGTAAGGCTCAGGTATTAATGAGTGAGATGTTTATTGTTTCAATAATTGTGTCTTTAGAGTAAAACCCTGCCAGGAAGGGTGTGCCCATGAGGGCTAGGGTGCCGATGGTTAAGCACGAGGAGGTGATTGGAAGTGTTTTTTTGATTCCCCCTATTAGTCGGAGGTCTTGTTCGTTTGCTAAGTTGTGGATGATTGAGCCTGAGCAGAGGAATAGGAGGGCTTTAAAGAATGCGTGTGTTGAGATGTGGAGGAAGGCTAATTGTGGTAAGTTAAGTCCAATTGATACCATTATTAAGCCTAATTGACTGGAAGTTGAGAAAGCAACGACTTTTTTAATGTCATTTTGGGTGGTGGCGCAGATTGCTGTAAATAGAGTGGTTATTGCTCCGAGGCAAAGGCAGGTTGTCAGGGCCAGGGGGCTCTTTTCTATTAGGGGGGAGAATCGGATTAGGAGGAAAATGCCTGCTACTACTATTGTGCTTGAGTGAAGTAGGGCCGATACAGGGGTGGGTCCTTCTATGGCTGCGGGAAGTCACGGGTGTAGGCCGAATTGGGCGGATTTTCCTGTTGCTGCTAAGATTAGGCCTATTAGTGGGATAATATTTGGTGTTTTTAGTTGTGTAAATATTTGCGGGAGTTCTCATGTTGATATGTTTATAGCTAGTCAGGCAATGGTCAGGATGAGTCCAATGTCTCCGATTCGGTTGTAGATGATTGCTTGAAGAGCTGATGCGTTTGCGTCGGATCGGGCAGACCATCAACCGATTAGTAGGAAGGATATGATGCCTACCCCCTCTCAGCCGATGAATAGTTGGAATATGTTGTTTGCTGTTACCAGGGTAATCATGGAAATTAAGAAGATTAGTAGGTATTTAAAGAATCGGTTAACAAGTGGATCAGTTTTTATGTATCAGGAGGCAAACTCTAAAATCGATCAAGTGACAAATAAGGCAATGGGGGTAAAGGTAAGGGAGTACTGATCAAATAAAAAGCTCAGATTAATGCTAAAGTTAGAGACAGTAAATAGGTGAATGTGTATGATTGTGGTTTCCACTCCGTTGTTGATAAGTGATATGAGTGGGATTGTACTAGTTATGCAGGCTATTACTACGGCTATTTTGACGTGTGTCAGATTTCATTTAGGGTCGAGGGTATTTGGTTTAAGGGCAGTTAATGTTGGAAAAACAAGGATGATGAGTGTAGTAAGGATTGTGGTTTGGGTGAGTATAGAGTGCACGGACTTTTACTTGGATTTGCACCAAGGTTTGTGGCGCCTAAAGCCAGTGGATGACTTCTATCCTTTAAAAGTGAGAGGTCTGAGGGNTTAGTCTCAGGTACTAGAATTAGCAGTTCTTGTATTTGGGCCCTCTCGGTATATAAGAAGCTTTTAACTTCTATTTTTAGATCCACAGACTAATGTTTTATTTTAAACTATATTTACAGGAGTAAAAGCTGGTAAAGAGTTCTGGTTTTGCAGTCAATAAGACCAGTGGGACTAGGTGTAGGGCTATTAGTAGATGTTCTCGTGTATGAGTGGGGTTATTGATGATTAGATGTGTTGGAAGTTTGCCTCGTTGGGTTATGAGGAACATGTAGAGTGAGTATGATGCGGTTAATAGAGTTCCTAATCCTGTGAGAATAATTGTAATGTTGGCTCAGTTAAATAGGGAGGAGATGATAAGTAGCTCCCCTATTAGATTGATTGATGGAGGGAGGGCGAGATTAGCAAGGCTGGCGATAAGTCATCAGAATGTTATTAGGGGTAGGATAATATGAAGTCCGCGGGTTAGTAGAAGTGTTCGGGAGTGTGTTCGTTCGTAATTGGTATTGGCTAAGCAGAATAATAAGGAGGATGTTAGGCCATGTGCGACTATGAGGAAAATTGCTCCGTTTAGACTTCATTGGGTTTGAATTAGTGTTGCGCAGATAACAAGGCCCATGTGGCTGATAGATGAGTAGGCGATTATTGATTTTAGGTCTGTTTGTCGTAGACAGATTGAGCTGGCTATAAGAATGCCCCAGAGGGCCAGGATCAGGAGTGGGTAGGTTAGGGTGTTTGTAAGTGGAGACAGGGTTGTGGAGATTCGGATGATTCCATATCCCCCGAGTTTTAGTAGAATTGCTGCCAGAACTATGGAGCCAGCAATAGGGGCCTCCACATGGGCTTTTGGGAGTCACAGGTGAAGGCCGTACATAGGCATTTTTACTATAAAGGCTAGCAGGCAGCCGTACCATAAGGCAGTGTTGCTTCATGAGTTTTGTAGTTCTGGTTGAAGGGCGTGTAGAAGTGGTATATAGGTTAAGAGAAGCGATTTGTTAAGGTGAAGAATAGCAATTAGGAGGGGGAGGGAGCTTGCGAGTGTATAGAATAGAAAGTAGATTCCTGCGCTTAGGCGTTCTGCCTGGTGGCCTCACCGAGTGATTACGATTAGTGTTGGGATAAGCGTGGCTTCGAATATAACATAGAACATGATGAGATCAGAGGCCGAGAATGTTGTGATCAGGAGGATTTGAAGGGTCGTAAGTGTTAGTAGGTATATTCGCTTGCGGGGGAGGGGTTCTTGGTGTAGGTGGTTTTGGCTAGCGATTGATATGAGGGGCAGTAGTCAGCAGGACAGTACTAGAAGTGGTGCTGACAGGGGGTCAATGGTTATTAGTTTATTGGAGAAGGATAGGTCTAGATTTATTGGGTATTCGAGTCATATTAGGCTGACCATTGCGATTAGAATAGAGTATAGTGTGTGTGCGATAAATAGGAGTGAGGGGCTGAGGAAGAGCGTGGTTGGGATAAGTATTGCTGTTGGGAGGAGGATTTTTAGCATTGTAGGATATTCAGGTTGTTTAGGTGGTTATTTCCGTGTGTTCGTGAGGTTGCAACTATGAGTGCGAGACCTGTTCCGGCTTCGCATGCTGAGAAAGCAAGAATAATAATTGGTAGGGAGGCGATTGTTGGAAGTTGTAGGGTTAAAGAGAAGAATGACAGAAGAATGAACAGGGCGAGTATTATTCCTTCAATGCATAGGAGGGCTGAGATAAAATGGGTTCGGTGGATGGATAGGCCCAGGATGCTGAATATAAAGGCCGAGTTTAGTGTAAAGTGGATTGGGGTCATTTAGAGATCTCGTGTGGTCGAGGTTTACTAAGTCGAAATTAGTTGTCTTGTTTAGACTAATCTCTAATTCAGCCCATTCTAGTCCGCCTTGGTGTCATTCGTAGATGAGGCCGGCGGCAAGATGAATCAGGATAATTGTAGCCCAGTTCATTATAGAGGTGGGGGGTGTGAAGTTGGTGGCTCATGGTAGTGGGAGTAGAAGTGCAATTTCTAGGTCGAATAGTAGGAATAGGATTGCGACAAGGAAAAATCGGGATGAGAATGGGAGACGGGCTGTGCCTTGTGGGTCAAATCCGCACTCGTAGGGGGATAGTTTTTCTGAGCTGAGGTATGGCATTGGAAGTCAGAAGGCAACAGTGATTAGTACTAGTGAGACGGAGAAGGAAAGTGCGATTATAAGTAGGGTTACCATTACTCTTTCTTAGTTCAGGGCTAAGATTCAATGAGTGGAAGTCATTTGTATTAGTTATACTAAAAGAGTAAGAGCCTCATCAATAAATTGAAACATATAGGAATAGTCAGACGACATCTACGAAGTGTCAGTATCAGGCGGCGGCTTCAAATCCGAAGTGGTGGTGGGTGGTAAAGTGGTGTTTAATTTGACGAATTAGGCAGATCAGGAGGAATGTTGAGCCGATTATCACGTGTAATCCGTGAAAGCCTGTAGCTACAAAGAAGGTTGACCCGTAGACACTGTCTGAGATGGTAAAAGGTGTTTCATAGTACTCTATTGCCTGGAGTGCTGTGAAATACAGGCCTAGGAGGATTGTTAAAGAAAGGGCCTGGGTAGCTTCTTTTTGGTGGTTTTCTATAATTGAGTGGTGTGCTCATGTTACTGTGACTCCGGAGGCCAATAGAACTGCTGTGTTCAATAGGGGGACTTCAAACGGGTTTAGTGCGTGGACTCCGTTTGGGGGTCACTGGCCGCCCAGTTCTGGGGTTGGAGCGAGACTAGAGTGATAGAAGGCTCAGAAGAAGCCGATAAAGAAAAACACTTCTGATACAATAAACAGTAGTATTCCATATCGGAGGCCCGTTTGGACTTGGGGGGTGTGGTGTCCTTGGAAGGTGCCCTCTCGTGTGATGTCCCGTCACCATTGGTATATTGTTAGAAGTATTAAGAGCAGGCCTGTGTTTATTAGGACGGGGGTGTTAAAGTGGAATCACATAGCCAGCCCCGATGTGAGCAATAGGGCTGCGATGGCCCCTGTGAGGGGCCACGGGCTTGGGTTTACTATATGGTAGGCATGGGTTTGATGGGTCATTATACATTTTCTTGTAGGTAGAGGCTTAAGAGTAGGACGAAAACATAGGCCTGGATTACTGCTACAGCGAGTTCAAGGATTGTTAGGAGCAGGAGAATAATGAAGGTGATCAAGGCAGTGGTGGGTAGAATTGGTATGATGGTAATAATTGCTGTTGAGATAAGTTGGATTAGTAGGTGACCTGCGGTTAGGTTGGCGGTTAGTCGGACTCCTAGGGCCAGAGGACGAATAAACAGGCTGATTGTTTCAATAATGATTAGGATGGGAATAAGAAGGGCGGGGGTTCCTTCTGGTAGTAGGTGTCCGATTGAGTTAGTTGGTTGGTTTCGGAGGCCGGTCAGTACGGTGGCCAGTCATATTGGGACAGCTAGGCTCATGTTTATAGAGAGTTGTGTTGTAGGGGTAAAGGTATATGGTAGGAGTCCGAGCAGGTTTATAAGGATTAAAAATAGTAGTAGGGAGATCAGGGTTAGTGTTCATTTCTGCCCCGCGTAGGTGACTGGGGTTATTAGTTGTTTTGTGATGGTTTTAATCAGCAGCAGTTGAAGATTGGAGGTTCGGCTAGACAGGAGGCGATTGGAGTAGGTAAAGATAAGTGTAGGGGGTAAGATAGTTGCTAGTAGGATTAGGGGGACTCCTAGGAGTTGGGGGGTTGCAAATTGATCAAATAGGCTTAGGGTCATGGTCAAAGTCATGTGTTGGTTTCTTGTTTGTTTGTTTGGTACTGTGTGGGTGGACTGTGAAAGTGGGCATTTTGGGTTTTAGTGAGAAATAGTGTTGTTAGGGTGACTCAGGATAGAATTAGGATAAGTAATCATGGGCTAGGGTTGAGTTGAGGCATTCATTTAGGGGCTTTGTGGCCCTTCTTTAGCTTAAAAGGCTAATGCTTTAAAAGCTTCTTAATGATGAGGCTAGGGTTTGTGTGACCCAGTTTTCGAAGTGGTTAATGGGGCAAGATTCTACTGTGACGGGCATGAAGCTATGGTTTGACCCGCAGATTTCTGAACATTGACCATAGAAGAGTCCCGGGTGGGTTGTAGTGAAGGATGTTTGGTTCAGTCGACCTGGGATTGCATCTGTTTTTACTCCTAGTGCAGGGATCGCTCAGGAGTGTAGGACATCTTCTGAGGAAATAAGCATGCGAATTGGGGATTCTATTGGTACCACCATTCGATTGCTTACATCTAGAAGTCGAAAGAAGCCTTTTTCTAGTTCTTGTGTTTGGATTATGTAGGAGTCAAATGATAAATCTTTATAGTCTGAGTACTCATAGCTTCAGTACCACTGGTGACCTAGTGCTTTGATTGTGAGGCAAGGGCTGTTAATTTCATCTATTAGATAGAGGATGCGTAAGGAAGGAAGGGCAATTAGGATTAGAATGATAGCGGGGAGTACTGTTCAGATGATTTCAATTATTTGTGCGTCTGTGGCGTGGGTGTTGGTGAGTTTTGTTGTAAGGGTTGACATAATAATGTAGAATACTAGGGTGCTAATTAGAATAACAATTATTAGGGCATGGTCGTGGAAGTGTATTAATTCTTCTATAATAGGGGAGGCTGCGTCTTGGAATCCCAGTTGGGAGGGGTATGCCATTAAGGCCCACAGAGGGGGAGTCTGTGATTTAGCGCTGACAGAGCTATGTAATAGTTTTACTAGGGCCTTATTGAGAAAGAAGTGTAAAAGGAGATGCGACTGGCTTGAAACCAGTACAAGGTGGTTCGATTCCCCCCTTTCTTGGGCAGGTGTTATTTAGTTGTTTGAACAAAAGTGGGTTCTTCATAGGTGTGGTATGGAGGGGGGCAGCCATGGAGCCACTCTAGGTTGGTATGGGCTGTGTCTGTTAGGTGTACTTCTCGTTTTGCTGAGAAGGCCTCTCAGATAATGAAGATTATGAGAATTACCCCTACGATTGAGATTATTGACCCAACTGAGGAGATAATATTTCAAATGGTGTAGGCGTCTGGGTAGTCTGAGTACCGTCGGGGCATTCCTGCTAGCCCGAGGAAGTGCTGGGGGAAAAAGGTTATATTAACTCCGACGAAGGTTACCCCAAAGTGAATTTTTGTTCAGGTGGAGTGTAGGGTGTAGCCTGAGAATAGAGGAAATCAGTGGATGAATCCTGCCATGATTGCAAAGACGGCCCCCATGGATAGAACATAGTGGAAGTGGGCGACCACATAGTAGGTGTCATGCAGGACTACATCTAGTGATGAGTTAGCGAGGACAATGCCTGTAAGCCCTCCGACCGTAAACAGGAAAATGAACCCGAGCGCCCACAGTATAGCAGCATTTCATTTGATTTTCCCTCCGTGCAGGGTTGCCAGTCAGCTGAATACTTTGACACCAGTAGGAATAGCGATGATTATAGTTGCAGATGTGAAGTAGGCACGGGTGTCAACATCTATCCCCACAGTGAATATGTGGTGGGCTCAGACAATGAACCCCAGAAAGCCAATGGACACTATTGCCCATACTATGCCTATGTACCCAAAAGGCTCTTTTTTACCGGCGTAGTATGTTACGATGTGGGAGATTATGCCGAACCCGGGTAGAATTAGGATGTAGACTTCAGGATGGCCAAAGAATCAGAAAAGATGTTGGTACAGGATTGGGTCTCCTCCCCCGGCCGGGTCAAAGAAGGATGTGTTAAGGTTTCGATCTGTAAGTAGTATGGTAATACCTGCGGCTAGTACGGGGAGGGACAGGAGAAGAAGGACTGCTGTGATTATGACGGATCAAACAAATAGGGGGGTTTGGTACTGAGATATTGATGGGGGTTTTATGTTGATGCAAGTGGTAATAAAATTAATGGCCCCTAGAATGGAGGAGACTCCAGCTAGGTGAAGGGAGAAGATGGTTAGGTCAACAGAGGCCCCAGCGTGGGCTAGGCTACCAGCAAGGGGGGGATAGACAGTCCACCCGGTGCCCGCACCAGCTTCTACTCCAGAGGAGGCTAAAAGAAGGAGGAGTGAAGGAGGCAGGAGTCAAAAGCTTATGTTGTTTATTCGTGGAAATGCTATGTCAGGGGCCCCAATTATTAGTGGGACGAGTCAGTTTCCGAATCCGCCGATTATAATAGGTATAACTATGAAGAAAATTATAACGAAGGCATGGGCAGTAACAATTACGTTATAGATCTGGTCGTCTCCAAGGAGGGCCCCAGGTTGGCTTAGTTCTGCGCGAATTAGAAGGCTTAGGGCGGTTCCCACCATGCCGGCTCATGCACCAAAAATTAGGTATAAGGTTCCAATGTCTTTGTGATTAGTTGAAAAAAGTCAGCGAGTGATGGTCACAGGTAAGATGGCCGAGTGTCCAGGTGGTAGGCTGTAGTCCTATTTACAGGGGTTTTATTCCCTTTCTTACCAAGCCTTGAGGTGTTTTACACGCCGAGTTGCAAACTCGGAATTGAGATTTAGGATTTCCTGGGCTTCTCCCGTTTTTTATCAACGGGAGAAGAGATAGATAGAAGCTCGCTGGATAGAGTGATTAGCTGTTAATTAATTGTTTACGGGATCGAGGCCCGTGTATCTAGAAAGGTCTTAGCTTAATTAAAGCATCTGAGTTGCAGTCAGAATATGTAGATTAGAGTTTTACAGGTCTTAAGCAGAAATTAGGGAGATTTATTCTCTATTTAGGGCTTTGAAGGCTCTTAGTTTGGTGTTAACTTAAATTTCTGTGCTAGGGTTTTATTAGGGGGGTTAAGGGAAGGGCCAGGATGGATGGGGGGAGAGTGATTGATAGTGGTAGGGCAGAGGTATCGGGTTTTAGTCGTCATTTGCTTGAAATTTTTGTTGGACTGGGCGATATGGTTACTGACAGGGAGTATGAAAGTCGTAGGTAGAAGAATAGGCTTAGTAGTGTTGATATGGCTAATACGGTTGCTAATAGGGCCATATTTTGTGTTAGTAGCTCTTCCAGGGTTAATCACTTTGGTATGAAGCCGGATAGTGGGGGTAGTCCCCCTAATGATAGTAGGGTCATCATTGTCAGGGGGGCTAGTATTGGGGATGTAGTCCATGTTGTTGTTAAGTCTTGGGTGGTTTTGGTTGAGGAGAAGATTAAGGATAGTATTATGGGTATTGAAATTAGGATGTATATGGTGAGGTTGAGAAGGGCTAGTTTATTGGATTTTGTGATGATGGTGGCTATTCATCCTAGGTGGGCGATGGAGGAGAATGCGATGATTTTTCGTAATTGTGTCTGATTTAGCCCCCCCAATCCTCCCACAATTACTGATAGGGATCCTATTATTGTGAGGGTTAATATAGAGGCTTGGTTTCATGTAAGTAGGAGCAGGGTCATTGGGGCGAGTTTCTGTCATGTAATAATGATTAGTCCAGTTTTAAATGATGACCCTTGTAGGACTTCTGGTAGTCAGAAATGGGCTGGGGCGAGTCCCAGTTTTATTGCCAGGGCTATGGTCAGGAGTGTTTGGGCTAAGGGGTCTTCTAGTTGAAGGATGCTTCATTGGCCGGTTGTTTGGGCATTTATTACGCTAGAGAACAGGATTAAGGCGGAGGCTGCTGCTTGTGTGAGGAAGTATTTTGTTGAAGCTTCTGTTGCTCGTGGGTGGTGAGATTTGGAAATAATTGGCAGGATTGCTAGGGTGTTTAGTTCGAGCCCCATTCATGCAAGGAGTCAGTGGAAGCTGGCTATGGTAATAATAGTTCCTGTAGCAAGGTTAAGGATTAAGATTGAGGTAATTATGGGGCTCATTGATAAAGGAGGGGTTTTAACCAACATTTTCGGGGTATGGGCCCAAGAGCTTATTTAGCTGACTTTACTAGGAAGTAGTATAATGGGAGTACAGGAAATTTTGGGTTTTCTGGTGCAGGTTCAATTCCTGTTTTTCTAAGGAAGTGAGAGGATTTGAACCTCTATTGTTTACTCTATCAAGGTAATCCTTTATAATTCAGGCACATTTCCGAGGTGAGTTAGACTGGCGGGATGCCGAGTAAGAAGATTGGGAATGAGATGTGTCATAGGCAGAGGGCTAGAGTGATGGGTAAAAATTGTTTTCATAGAAGGTGTATTAGTTGGTCGTAACGAAAGCGTGGGTATGAGGCGCGCACTCAAAGAAATCCGATAGACAGAAGAACAGTTTTGGCTATTATATCTATCGGGAAGTTTCCTGGGTTTTGTGGGATGCCAGGATTGATGAATAGGATGCACGAGAGAGAATTTATTAGAAGGATATTGGCGTATTCTGCAAGGAAGAAAAGGGCGAAAGGTCCTGCAGCATACTCCACGTTGAATCCGGAGACGAGTTCTGATTCACCCTCTGTTAAATCAAAGGGTGCTCGGTTGGTTTCTGCTAGGGTAGAAATATATCATATTATCATGAGTGGTCAGGATGAGAATAGAAGTCAATTGTGTTTTTGTGTAATGGAGAGTACTTGCAGTGTAAATCCCCCCGCAACTATGACCATTGAGAGTAGGATGATTCCTAGGGTTACTTCGTATGAGATGGTTTGTGCGATAGCTCGAAGGGCCCCCATTAAGGCGTATTTTGAGTTTGATGCTCACCCAGATCATAGGATAGAGTAGACGGCTATGCTGGAGATTGCCAATATAAATAATAGGCCGAGGTTGAGCTCTGTTAGGGCGTAGGGTATGGGGAGGGGGCTTCAAATTATTATGGCTAATGAGAGGGCTAAAAGGGGGGCGAGGATTAGTAGGAGTGGGGAGGAGTGTGATGGGCGAATTGGTTCTTTGATAAATAGTTTTACCCCGTCTGCTACGGGTTGTAGTAGGCCTTGGGGGCCGACGATGTTAGGTCCTTTGCGTAATTGTATGTATCCTAGGGTTTTTCGTTCTAGGAGGGTCAGAAATGCTACGGCGACTAGGATGGGGAGGATGTATAAGATTGGGTTTACAATAAGGTTTAAAAGCGGGGCCATTATTAGGGAGAGGACTTGAACCTCTATATCGAGATCTTAGGCCCCTTGCATAACTTGGTTCTGCCACCCCAATTTTAGCCCTGGTTTCGGGCTTGGGTTATTGTCTTGGTTTAGGTTAAGTTTTTATCAACTATGCTGGAAGGGCTTCTTGTAAAGATGGGCCCTATTTTCCTGGTCCTTTCGTACTAAGGAGAATTTAACATAGATAGAAACCGACCTGGATTTCTCCGGTCTGAACTCAGATCGCGTAGGACTTTAATCGTTGAACAAACGAACCTTTAATAGCGGCTGCACCATTTGGGTGTCCTGATCCAACATCGAGGTCGTAAACCTTCTTGTCGATGGGGACTCTTGAAGAAGATAGCGCTGTTATCCCTGGGGTAACTTGGTTCGTCATTCAGAGTGGTTCTGGGTCAGATAGTAGTTTGACATGTTTGTCTGTGGTGGGAGGGGGTATGCCTCTGGCTTGGAAGTTAGGCTTGTTTCCGTAGTCGCCCCAACTGAAAACGTTGTGTCATTTTAGCAGAAGGTGCTGGTTTGGCACAGGTGTTTTAAGCTCCACAGGGTCTTCTCGTCTTGTGTGTTTATACCAGCTTTTGTACGGGTAGATCAATTTCACTGATTAATCAAAGGAGACAGCTAAGTCCTCATTTAGCCATTCATACTAGTCTCTATTTAGGGGACAAGTGATTACGCTACCTTTGCACGGTTAGGATACCGCGGCCGTTTAATGGTTAGTCACTGGGCAGGCGGGACCTTTAATACTTTTTTTGCTAAAGGCTATGTTTTTGGTAAACAGTTGGGACTTGAGTTTGCCGAGTTCCTTCTTTGATGTTTAATCTTTCTTAAAAGCAGGCCTGTGTTGGGTTAACAGGGGGTAAAATTTTTGCCTTGTAGTTGTAGTATTAGGCCTTTTTTGGTCTGTTAATTGTCAGTAGGTGTTCTATGGCTGAGTTACAGGGGTGCTGAGAGAAGGTTTTCTTGTTACTAATTCTAGCATTAGTTCTTCTATAGGGTTATAGAATTACCTGATGGGTCTGTAGGAGGGGGAAAGGCGGGTTGAGATTTTTAAGAGTTCGGCTGTGACGCCTTGGTTTTATGGTGGCTGCTTTAGGGCCCACTGGTCGTAGGATTAAGGTTGCTCTCTACAACAGATTGTAGTCTGGTTCAATAGAGCTGTACCCCTATTGAATATCTTTCAAGTCGCCAGGGCTTACTAGTTAGTGTGTGCGGGAGCTTGAAGTTGAACTAAGATTCTTTTATCGGGCAACCAGCTATCATCGAGTTCGTTAGGTTTTTTGCCTCTACTTCGAGGTCGTCCCACTCTTTTGCTACAGAGATGGGTTAGGTCTGTTGACTGCCTTGAAGTAGCTCATTCGATTTCGGGAGGGCAGACTAAAGTGTCTTTTTGCCTGAGGGTTCTTGCTAGATCATGATGCAAAAGGTACGGGGGTTAATCCTTGCTTTGTGTTGCTTAGTATGGTTGGTGGTATTTCATCTTTCCCTTGCGGTACTGTTTACTATTGCGTCGTTGTAGGGTTCAATCGCATTTACTGGCTCTGGCAAATGGTTTGTTTAGTTAGCTTGGTGGTTTTGTATAGGTGGGCGAGCTAGATATGGGCTCAGAAAGGTCAGGGTTTCGCTGACATTTTTTAATTGTAAGTTAAATGCTTTGTTTAAGCTACTTTTTGTATTCCAAGCACACTTTCCAGTGCGCTTACCATGTTACGACTTGCCTCATCTAGTGGTTTGTGATTTTATAGTTTTAGGGTTAGTGGTTGTTGAGGAGGGTGACGGGCGGTGTGTGCGCGCTCCAGGGCTGCTTTTAAAAAGGCACTCTTGCTTGTTTTACTGCTAAATCCGCCTTCTGGTACGAGTTTCATGGGACCGTTCGTTTCTTCTTTGGTAGAAAGTGTAGCCCATCGCTACCACCCCATTAGCTACGCCTTGACCTGACGTTTTAGTGACAGAACTATTGTGCTTATTTTTTACCCCTCATGGGATAGGCTGGCGACGGCGGTATATAGGCTGGACTAGGCTAGGAGTGGTGAGGTTGATCGGGGGGTATCGATTATAGGACAGGCTCCTCTAGGTTGGGTGGAGCACCGCCAAATCCTTTGAGTTTTAAGTTTTTCACTTGTAGTTCTCTGGCGGATATTTAGTGGGATAATATCTGAGGTTAGGACTAAGCATAGTAGGGTATCTAATCCTAGTTTGTTTCTTAGTTTTAGTGAGTTAAAGGTCCGTGCTTCCTTAATGGGGGATTTCTTTGGATTTTGGTGTTTCACAACTAAATTTTGATTTTTTTTAAGTGGGTCGGGGGAGTTCTAGTCACGCTTTACGCCGTTGGTGTTATTTTAGGCCTTTCGTATAACCGCGGTTGCTGGCACGAAATTTACCGGCCTTTTGAGAGTCGTAGCTAGGTCAAGCTTGCGCTTATGGCCTAATGTAAACTACTGCTGATTACCTGTGGAGGTGTGGCAGAGCAAGGTGTCGTAGGCTGAAGATTTTTGTGAGCCTGATACCGGCTCCTTTATTTTGTTTTAATTGTTTTGGGCATTTTCACTGGTGTGTGGATACTTGCATGTATAATTTTGACTCAAAATAATGGTAAGTTTAGGATCAAAACTTTATGTTTTTGGAGAGGTTTGGTTCTCATCGCGGCATTTTCAGTGCCGTGCTTTAAAATATAAGCTACAATAAC